TTTGTTAGAACAGCTTCCATTGAGTCTCTGCACCTATCCTTTTTTTTATTCCGTCTTTATGTATATGTATGAACCTTGTTTTGTTTTTGGAAAACAGGATTTGGCTCAGGATTGCCCATTTTAAATTCCAGGGTTTCTCTGAATTTGAAAGTTATCACTTAGTAAGTTTCCATACTAAGGCTCAATCCAATTAAGTCCGTAGCGTCTACCAATTTCGCCATATCCCCCCTTTTTTATATTAAGATCGATCTTATTATGCTGCTATTCTTTTTTTTCTTTCATTTATAATCTATCGGAACTGTAGAAGTTATTAAAAAAAAAGAATTCCTATAAAAGTCTTTCTATTTGTATTTGATTTCTTGTCTATCTTCTTTCATCTCGATCGGAGACTCCTATTTGGTCTAATCCGAAATGATTCTAGCATTTCTGTATCCGCAATTCAATATAGATATATACCACATTTATTATATATGCCTCTTCCCCTCTCATTTTTCTCATGCAATTTGAGATACTCGAACGGTCGATTCTTTTCTTTTTTGTTTTGCTATTCTATATTAATTATGTATATTAATTTTGAATAACTAAGAATAAAAAAAAACTAACTACGATTCGAGTAGTTTACTAAATTCCCGTGCATGTACAATTTCGATGTACAATTTCGGTTGTTATTCTTATGTAGGCCCGCTTAGCTCAGAGGTTAGAGCATCGCATTTGTAATGCGATGGTCATCGGTTCGACTCCGATAGCTGGCTTTTCATTATTTGTTTGATTTTTTTACTTGATTGATAATGTTTTTTTGACATCAAAGAATATTGAAAAAGCTTCTTCCCCTTTTTTCTAAGAATCACCGATTCTATTATTATGTGGGAGAAATTTTCCATTATGAATAGAAAAGTTAAAGCTCTCCAGAAAAACAAGAACAAGAAAAGGAACTTTTCTCTTTTCTTGTTCTTGTTTTTCTATAAACATTATTATTGTATATACAATAAAGTCTGGGAGAGAATCCATCTCATTAGTCTTTGTAGTACAATATTTCATGCCCCCCATTTATCATATTTATCCTTTAGTTCAGTTTTAATATGAAATTTCAATAAAATAAGGGAAATAAGGAGTTTTTATGTCACGTTACCGAGGGCCTCGTTTCAAAAAAATACGCCGTCTGGGGGCTTTGCCGGGACTAACTCGTAAAAGGCCTAGAGCCGTAAGCGATCTTAGAAATCAATCGCGTTCCGGTAAAAAATCTCAATATCGTATTCGTTTAGAAGAAAAACAAAAATTGCGTTTTCATTATGGTCTTACAGAACGACAATTACTTAAATACGTTTGTATCGCCGCAAAAGCAAAAGGGTCAACGGGTCAGGTTTTACTACAATTACTCGAAATGCGGTTGGATAACATCCTTTTTCGATTAGGTATGGCGTCAACTATTCCTCGAGCCCGCCAATTAGTTAACCATAGACATATTTTAGTTAATGGTCGTATAGTAGATATACCAAGTTATCGTTGCAAACCTCGAGATATTATTACAGTGAAGGATGAACAAAAATCTAGAGCTATGATTCAAAACCATCTTGATTCATCCGCCCAGGAGGAATTGCCAAAACATTTGACTTTTCAACCATTCCAACACAAAGGATTGGTCAATCAAATAATAGATAGTAAATGGATTGGCTTGAAAATAAATGAATTATTAGTCGTAGAATATTATTCTCGTCAGACTTAAACCTAACTAAAATAATAAATAATCTAAAATAATAAAATAAAGGTTCGGACAATTTTGCCCCCTGGTTCCTAAGTAAATATAAGCGTGGGGGGGGGCTTTTCTCCCATTCATATATCATATATCATATTAGGGGTAGAGATATTTTTATCTTTTGACCACTCTTTACAGTATTTTTTGTACCGCAGAAATGAGGAATACAGACTTTATTTATAGGAAAGGTGGGAATAAAGGTATCCATTCTTATGTGATTTGATATATTTCAGCTAGTAACATTGATAAATTAGATGAAGGTACGGAAAGAGAGGGATTCGAACCCTCGGTAAACAAAAAAAGCCTACATAGCAGTTCCAATGCTACGCCTTGAACCACTCGGCCATCTTTCCTACATAACGATTCTGGACCAGAAACCGACTAAATCGCGAGTTATTCATATTACATTATTGGATAGGTGCGGTATGTACAATCTAATTTTAACTATAACTAAAAAAACGAAAAAAAAAAAGAGAAACCGCCCGTTCGAGTCCTCCCTATCCATTGATTTAAGCCGGTCTAGTTATCAGAAAGGGATGCGCGCGCTGTCTACGAATATATCTTTATTGTTTTTAACAAATTTAACAAAGAATTTTTCAAAAAAAAAAATTCTCTTTATTCCCCAGCGACTTTTATTTGATTAAAATTCAAAGTTTTCTATTTTTATAGTTAGTTTCTATTTTTTTTTTTTTTTTTCTGAGTCAAGTCTCTTTTTATGTTATTTTGTACTGTACAATTCCTTTTTTT